GACTCGAAACTGATCTGCCTCCATTTCCACTTTTCGTAAGCGTGTCCGGGCCTTTTCCAGCTGTTCAATGGCTCCCCCACGTAGTTCTTCTGAATTTCGAATAGTATTCAAGATCCTCTGTTTTCGATTATCTAATAAATCACTTAATGAAAGTAGATTCTCTTTCCATTCATTTAAAAACTTCCATGATCCCTTCCCGAACCAAACATGAATCTTTCGATTCATTTGGCTCTCACGCTCAATTACTTATGATAAATTCCCATATCTTTTTTTGAATGTAATGAGCCTATCCTCTACTCTCTTCAGATTCCAAAATAAAAATATCAAAACCAATCACTAATCCAAAACCAAAAAAGTCGGAGGACTCTTCTGACCAAACAAAAATATGTAATTGTCAACAAAGTTGTTTTTTTTTTTTTTATCCAAAAATCCAAAAGGGTTTTCTTCCTTTAATACACAATACATAGGTCGTCGATTCATCATTGGATAAAAGGGGGTTTAATTCCAATTTTTGTAATAAGCGGTTCAAATCATTTTATCCATATGAGTGTTCTTATATAGATAAATTATTCATTTTGAAAGCATCTCTATATTAATATTCATATTGTGGTAGAAAGAGTACCATGCTGCGTCTGGACTTCAAATGATTTAGCTTTAACCATAGTTAATGGTCCCACATTTTTGGTTGATAGAGAATCAAAGCGGATTTACCAACGAATAACGAAATGCTATGGTTCTTGCATATGATTTTTTTATTCAGAAGTCATTCGTGAGATAATGTACCTACTTTTCCTAGTTATAACATAAAAAGTACAGCTGGTTGGATCCAGCCTATTCTTGAAATAAACAACTCGCACACACTCCCTTTCCAAAAAAAACCAATACCCCAAGCACTACACTTAGATTTATTAGATTTGTTGCTAAAATATCGGTATTAAACCCGAAACTCCCGGCGGATGGCCAGTGGCCTAAAGAAACGAAAGAATCGGTTACATTTTTCATATGATCTCCTCTTATAGATAGACTAAAAAAAAAAGAACAGAGTTCTTTTTGTATCGTCCTGCCCCCCCTTTGATATATTTGATATATATATATATTTTACTATTTCTAAATCGAGCCAAAAAAGATTCGATTTAGAAATGGTGAATTACCCCCTTCTTTATTTAAACCCTTCCTAAAAAATAAAAATATAAAAGGGGGTTCCTTAGACTACGAACGGAAAGGATGAAAGCGAGTGAGTATGCTAATTCCTCATCCACAAATCAGCCCTTCCCGTGGGTTATTGCTTTTTCGAATTTATAAGATTAAACAAAAGGATTCGCAAATAAAAGTGCTAATGCTACAACCAGGCCATAAATTGTTAAAGCTTCCATAAAAGCTAGACTAAGCAATAAAGTACCTCGTATTTTTCCCTCCGCCTCAGGCTGTCTCGCGATACCTTCTACAGCTTGGCCCGCAGCAGTACCTTGACCAACTCCAGGTCCAATAGAAGCAAGCCCTACAGCCAATCCAGCAGCAATAACGGAAGCGGCAGAAATCAGTGGATTCATGATAAGTTCCTCATACAAAAAAAAATGGTTAATGATACAGTCAGCCGATGAATTATAACTTAATATTACATCGCTACAATTCATCCAGTCGAAGTAACTACAAACTTCAAATTGAAGTAATAATCTTATTCAAGGATCAAAACTACTTTACTTCGATATCTCTTTTTTAGTTCCTATCGACAAAGTCTTTGCGAATCCGTACGACTTTCGTCCGTCCATTTCTTTGTTCCGAACCATTCTTTGAATTATTCGATTTTTTTCTTGATTTCATCTGTTTATTCATTGAACTCACAGTCCCAGAGGATACGGAAAGACTTCTATTGGAATAGCCATCAAATTTATAGTAGTAGGGCAAATTTAATATCTCTTTAGTTCATATATAACTAGTCAATATTTAATATCAATCACCTATACACGCCTTTCTTCCATAACGTAAACCAACTCTTCATTCATCTTAAATTCAATCGAATTCGAGAATTATGCGTCGAAAAACAAGTTGACTTTTAGCATAGCGCTTTTTTACATATAATATACCTAGTAAAACCTCCCTCTCCGATCCGAATCACCCTATTTTTTATGAATCCCTTTTTTGTTTGTAAATACTTCTTCCCCTTTCTTTATCATTCTCCCGCACGGATACAATCTAAATAGACAAATTGCTTAGGCCGAATCAGTGGATAGAAATATCATTATTTGATTGATCTAAGTTCACGCAATTTATTATTTCTGAAAATTTTATTTTGGTCAATCGCTGAAGAAAATCAACTGAAATGGGAATCTTTCTATAGAGCACCCCTCTTTTTTTACTCACACTTCGTAAACCACAAGAATTCTTATTCAAATTCTGATTCCGAATAGGAAATATTAGGATTGGCCGACCAGCAATATAAAATGAATATCTATTCAGGAGAGAATGGTATAATATAAGTGGATCAACCAAGAATTTTAGGAAAAAGATCTTTTAGATCTCTTTCCCCTTTTTTTTTACAACTCTCTCTACTCTAATATCTTTGGGGCTATTACTCTAGATTCTATATAGTGAGTTGTATATTTATATTTCCTAATTAGATTATATTTTTTTTGAGCCACGCATACATTACCTTGGGATAAGCTAAAAAAGAATCTTTCAAAAACTAGTCAATGATGGCCCTCCATGGATTCCCCTATATAAGCCGCGGCTAAAGTTGCAAAAATCAGAGCTTGAATACCACTTGTAAATAATCCAAGGAACATGACAGGTATAGGAACCACTAAAGGTACTAAAGAAACAAGAACAACAACTACTAATTCATCAGCTAATATATTTCCGAAAAGTCGAAAACTAAGCGATAAAGGCTTTGTGAAATCTTCTAAGATGTTAATGGGTAAAAGGATTGGGGTTGGTTGAATATATTTCCCGAAATAACCCAATCCCTTTTTGGTAAGACCCGCATAGAAATATGCCACTGACGTGAGTAAAGCCAAAGCAACAGTAGTATTTATATCATTCGTGGGTGCGGCTAACTCCCCATGAGGTAATTGTATGATTTTCCAAGGTAAAAGCGCTCCTGACCAATTAGAAACAAAAATAAATAGAAACATTGTTCCAATAAAAGGAACCCAGGGGCCATATTCTTCTCCAATTTGAGTTTTACTCACATCTCGAATGAATTCAAGTACATATTCGAAGAAATTCTGACCACCGGTCGGAATGGTTTGTGGGTTCCGAACAGTTAGAGTAGCTGAACCCAATAAGATAGCAATTACAACCCAAGAAGTAATAAGTACTTGGCCGTGGACTTGAAAACCTCCTATTTTCCAATAGAAATGTTGGCCTACTTCCACACCAGAAATATCGTATAACCCCTTTAGTGTGTTGATAGAACAGGATAGAACATTCATATTGCCCTCTTAAAAAAATATAGCTTTAAAGAAAATTATTTTGATTCAAACGTCTCTTTCTCTACGTGACTACTTGAATCCCATATATATTTATAATACCAATTAAATTCTTGAATACAACGAATCACATAATATCCCCAGTTTTTTATCTCTTTTTTGAGATCCAAAAAGAGTATCTGAGATTCATAAATAGTAACTTATTACAAAACTCTATGAAATTTATAAAGTAAGTTAAGTTTTTTATCTTATTATTAAACTAGAACGCCCTTCACGAATTGCGAATACTAATTTGTTAAGAATTAATCGAATTGAAGATATAGCGTCATCGTTGGCTGGAATCGAAATATCTGCAAGATCGGGGTCACAATTTGTATCGATTAAACAAATTGTTGGAATTCCCAAAGTGATACATTCTTGAAGGGCCGTATATTCTTCGTGTTGATCAATGATGATTACAATATCTGGTAACCCCGTCATATATTTAATCCCGCCCAGATATGTTTGCAAGTGAGATAATTGTCTTTTCAACACGGCCGCATCTCTTTTCGGAAGACGATGGAGTCTCCCTGTTTTTTGTTCTGTTCTCAAGTCTCTAAACTTATGAAGTCTCGTTTCTGTAGTGGACCAATTCGTTAACATACCGCCAAGCCATTTTTTATTAACATAATGACACCGAGCCCTTATTGCAGCCCATGCTACTAGGTCAGCTGCTTTATTTTTAGTGCCAACGATTAAGAATTGTTTTCCCTTACTTGCTGCATCAAAAACCAAATCACAGGCTTCTGATAAAAAACGAGCGGTTCTAGTAAGATTTATAATATGAATACCTTTACGCTTTGCAGAAATATAAGGGGCCATTTTAGGATTCCATTTCCTAGTACCATGTCCAAAATGAACTCCGGCCTTCATCATCTCTTCCAAATCGATGTTCCAATATCTTTTTGTCATTTCTCCCCACACCCCCCCTCCTAAAAAAAAAAAAGAGACGAGGGTATCCTAAAATAAATAATTGTTCCGATGGAACCTTCTCTTCTACCGCAAATTGGCCGTAGATTTACGACCTAAGCCATTACATTATTCCTTTTCTATTCATTATTATCATTTTTACTATTACTAAATGAAATCAAATGTTTTCAAATAAAAGGCTAAATCCGCTTTTAGGAATCATTAAATCCTATACCTATAAATGATTGTTCTGATGTATCGTGGAAATTCTTTGAAAGGCAAGAATCAAAAAATTTTCTGTGGTGGAATAAAATATCTCTCATTTCCCCCTCAAATATATTATTATTTTTTGTTTCCAAGGAAATGTTGTTATGTTGTCTCGAAGGGTGCACCAATCCCTCGAATCCGGTACCAACGGGTATCATCCCCCCCAGAACAACGTTCTCTTTCAGGCCTTTCAACCAATCGATACGACCCCGTAGAGCTGCTTTTGCTAAAACTCGAGCAGTTTCTTGAAAACTCGCTTCGGATATGAAACTTTGAGTATTCAGAGATGCTTTTGTTATTCCCAATAAGACGGCTCGGTAACAGATCGCTTCTTCCAAAGCACGCCCCATTCGTTCC